GCGGTATATAAGGCGTACCCAGTAAAGCTTACAAGTAAACCGGATATGGAGATGGCGACTAGGGTTGCTGTTTCCATTTTTCGATAATTTCAAGATCACAATGGATCACCACAATGTCGTTTATTTACAACTAAAACGGAAGGATATACAAAGTCAACAGATTTCAACTCATGATGAAAGAGGATTTATGGCTACAAAAATCGTTGAGAGTAGTTCTAGATCTGGGCCAAGACGAACTAACGTAGGGAATTTATTGAAACCATTGAATTCGGAATATGGAAAAGTAGCTCCAGGATGGGGGACTACACCACTTATGGGGGTTGCAATGGCTCTATTTGCAATATTTTTATCTATTATTTTGGAAATTTATAATTCTTCCATTTTACTGGACGGAATTTCAATGAATTAGTTTATAAAAGTTTATAAAAACGGGAAGTCCTTATTTTTCAATAAATCAATAAAAAAGGATTATTTTACTTAAACTTACTTAATACTTCAACTTAAGATTGCTTAAGACTTGTATTTATAGACTATTCTGGTAGTTCGATCGTGAAATTTATTTGTTTCAATATTTCATTTCCGGAATATGAGCGTGTGACTTGTTATAATTGATCCTATTGATAATACAGAGAATGTACCTGTCATCTCTATCAAGATGATTCTACTTCGTCAGATATTTATTCTAGTCTCTGGAGCACGGACTATATAGAATAGATCAATAAAAGAAATATTTGAACTATGATTCATACCTATTCTTCAGACCTCGCAAGCGGATGGAAATAGGCCTTTTCGAAATCAAACAAATTTTTCCTTTCAGTTTTGACCAAAAGAAAACTCTTTCTATAGCTATAGATATAGATTTTATTGAGTCATTACATTCATTGAATAAGTGATGATCAAATGGTTTTTACTCAGAGAAACTTTTAGTTTAGCTTTTGCTTTCTTAAATCATCGTGGTTCTAGTATGAATCTGAGGTTTCAATTGATTCATAGGGTCTCAACAAGATAATTCTTATCAAATAATATCAAATAAAATTAAAAAAAAAAAAGATAGGGAAGAGAAGATTCAAGAGGCCTGTTATAATTAACATAAAGAAAGATGGAGGAGCCAACTTGAGATTGTATTTCTTGGCATTATCATCACAAAGAAGAGATTCCGGATTTTTCTTATTCTTACTTCGTATCTTTGGGTCAAATAGAGTGACGTGGCTAAGACCCAAGAAGTTTTGAACTATCTATTCCATATCCATTGAAACCAGTATTTGTGTGTTTCGGCTTGAGCCGTACGAGATGAAATTCTCATATGTGGCTCTCAGAGGGGGAGTCCTTCTTGGGTTACCTATCTCAATAAAGTATATGATTGGTTCGAAGAACGTCTCGAGATTCAAGCGATTGCAGATGATATAACTAGTAAATATGTTCCTCCTCATGTCAACATATTTTATTGTCTAGGCGGGATTACGCTTACTTGTTTTTTAGTACAAGTGGCTACGGGTTTTGCTATGACTTTTTACTATCGTCCAACTGTTACAGAGGCTTTTTACTCTGTTCAATACATAATGACTGAGGCCAATTTTGGTTGGTTAATTCGATCAGTTCATCGATGGTCAGCAAGTATGATGGTTCTAATGATGATCTTGCACGTATTTCGTGTGTATCTTACGGGTGGGTTTAAAAAACCCCGCGAATTAACTTGGGTTACGGGGGTGGTTCTGGCTGTATTGACCGCATCTTTTGGCGTAACTGGTTATTCCTTACCTCGGGACCAAATTGGCTATTGGGCAGTAAAAATCGTAACAGGCGTGCCTGAAGCTATTCCTATAATAGGATCGTCCCTAGTAGAATTATTACGTGGAAGCGCTAGTGTGGGCCAATCCACTTTGACTCGTTTTTATAGTTTACATACTTTTGTATTACCTCTTCTTACTGCTGTATTTATGTTAATGCACTTCCCAATGATACGTAAGCAAGGCATTTCAGGTCCTTTATAGAAAAGGCAGATCATATATATTTGTAATTTATCATATAGGGGAGGAACAAAAATATTTAATTGCTACAAAACAAATATGGATTATTGAAAAATTCAGGCATGTTATTTGGATACTTCTCTTCAACTCTGAAGTATTGTATTGTTACGAATAGTTGAAGTATATTTTACTAAAAGAGGATGGATTATGGGAGTGTGTGACTTGAACTATTGATTGTTCCATGCGGATATATGATTTTTTCCGCTACGTTGGAATTCACAACCCAATGTGTCTCTGCATCCAACCATCAGGTCAATCCCCTTATGTAGCATAGGATAGGCCGGTTAGCTTGAGGAGAATCTTTTCTATGATTATACCCTAATCATGTTATGCATGAACAGGCTCCGTAAGATCCCTAGAATAAGTGATGTGGCATGATCCAATGTTCTATCTATTCCACTTTGTTTGATTTTTTTTATTATATTTATTATTATTATATAATTATATATAATAATTATAATAATTATTATAAT